TGCGGATACAGAAATGATAGAATCATTTCTGATTAGACTAAATATGGGGCTCCGATAGAGCTGAAAAAGGGTAGACAAAAAAATAAGAATTAAAGAAATTGAAGAATAGAATTAAAGAATAAGGGGATATGGCGAAATTGGTAGACGCTACGGACTTAATTGGATTGAGCCTTGGTATGGAAACTTACTAAGTGGATAACTTTCAAATTCAGAGAAACCCTGGAATAAAAAAGGGGCAATCCTGAGCCAAATCCGATTTTTTGAAATGAAAAAAAGTTTATATAGACAGAATAAATAAAAAAGGATAGGTGCAGAGACTCAATGGAAGCTGTTCTAATAAATGGAGTTGACTGTCTTGCATTAGTAAAGTAAGGGAACCTTTCGTTAAAATTGCGGATTCAAACAAAGTAAAGGATAACCCTAGAAATACATATACGTACCGAAAGACTATCTCAAATAATTAATGTAATTATGAAAAAGAAAATAAAAATATTGAATCGATTTCAAGTTGAAGAAAAAATCGATTGATCAAATCATTCACTCCACAGTCTGATAAATAACTAATTAATCGGACGAGAATAAAGATAGAGTCCCATTCTACATGTTAATATTGACAACAAGGAAATTTATAGTAAGAGGAAAATCCGTCGACTTTAGAAATCGTGAGGGTTCAAGTCCCTCTATCCCCAAAAAAGGCCGTTCGACTCCATAATTTTTTATCTTATTTTTACTTTTCGTTAACGGTTCAAAATTAATTATCCTTCTCATTCGGTTCTTTCATAAACTTTCTTTTCAGAAGTCTTGTGGTAGATCTGATACACATGCAAATGAGCATCTTTGAGTAAACAAAGTAATCCCTGTTGAAAATTGGAATGATTAACAATCAAAATACAAATCATTACTTGGATTGAAACATACGAAGTCATCTTTTTATTTTACAGATTCCAGGTCCTAGATAAGACTTTAGAATACTTTTTCGTCTTTCTTTTTTAATTGACATAGACCCAAGCCGTTTAGTAAAATGAGGAAGACGGCGCATCGGAAATGGTCGGGATAGCTCAGCTGGTAGAGCAGAGGACTGAAAATCCTCGTGTCACCAGTTCAAATCTGGTTCCTGACACACGATTATGAGTATCTATTCGATAATTTAATTAAACTAATTGATATGGATTGGATCGACATACATATTCATTAATATAATAAAATATAATAATGTGGATCATGCTACCTAATTTAGCCATTTAGATATTTTGGGATGGAGCCCCTTTAGATGAGTAAAGAGTATATGAAAGTATGTAAAAATATGTATTTGTATTTCAAATAAGAAAATTCAATTATGTTTCCTCTTCGTTTTTATTTATTAATAATATGTCTCTTTTCGGTCAAAAAAGATTCGAATATTCCATCGAAAAATTCTATTTTATTCTTCTATGTTATTCTATATTTATATTCTAATTCTTACATTCTATATTATATTCTTACCTTATTCTTAACCTCTTTTTAATTCAATTCGTATTTGAAAGGTTCAATTCGTTAGTTAAAAAACTTTAAAGTATAATTTAAGGGAGTTTTGAAGGGTGGGAATATCCAAGATCCATCTTAGATACAGTACAAATTGAATCCGATACTCTTGAATTTCTTTGTATTTTCTTGCATATTCTATTTTTTCTATTTATTTATTCCACCCTATGTGATTTTTTATATGTGACTTTATATAATATAGTTGTTCATCAAAGGGATGTGCGCGGTACAAAGTTCATAATGCATAACTTGTTTAGTTCATCTTATTTGTTTGGCTCGTTCGAAATAAATATCGTCAAAAATGGAGAATCCGACGAATCCTTATTTGGATTGTCTTTTTTTTAGTCCACATATCTATGAATAAAATAATGAATGAGTCAAAGAACGAACAAATATCCCTCGAATATCGGAAGCTGTAGCACTGAAAAGAAAATTAGTTTCTTATTTTGTTAATTTTATTCAATGAGCATCTTGTATTTCATAAAAATTCGGAGCAATATAATCCTTACGTAAAGGCCACCCTATCCAACTTTCCGGCATTAAAATACGTTTCAGACGTGGATGATTATCATAAGAGATTCCTACCATATCATAGGATTCTCTTTCTTGAAAATCCGCACTTTTCCAAACCCAGAAAACTGATGGAATTCTAGGATTCTTCCTTGGGGTAAATACTTTTATACATACTTCTTCTGGTTGATCTAGACCATACTCGATTCTCGTAAGATGATATACACTAGCTAACAGTCCGCCCGGTGCTACATCATAGGCACATTGGGAACGCAGATAGTTGTAACCATATACATATAAAATGACAGCAATGGAATGCCAATCTTCGGGCTTTATTTGTAAAGTCTCTATTCCTTGGTAATCAAAACCCAAAGATCTATGAACTAGCCCATGTTTGACCAGCCAAGTAGACAAGCGACCCTGCATTTTTTTCTCCCGCATTTTTAGTTGTATAAGTATTTTCCATTTA